TCTAAAATAGAATTTCTTAATTTATTCAGAAGTAATTCGCGGAATCATGCACCTTTTCTTTACTAGTTATACCAAAAAAAAAGTGCAGTTGGTCGTATCCAGCCTATTCTTGAAATAAACAACTCACACACACTCCCTTTCCAAAAAAAATCAATACACCAAGTACTACGCTTAGATTTATTGGATTTGTTGCAAAAATATCGGTATTAAACCCGAAACTTCCGGCGGATGACCAATAACTTACGGAAAGGAAAGAATCGGTTACATTTTTCATATGATCTCCTGTTGCGTATTCTTATAGATAAGACAAATTATCTATATTTTTTATTTATTGTAGCATTTTTCCTATTATTTATTTTTCTAAATACTCCTAATATAGAGTTCAAAATAATATGGATTTCTAAAATGTAAATGTATTTTGTTTCAATTGGCAATTTCCCATAAGAATGATACTTATTAGAATTAGATATTGAGTCTTATGTTATGTTATGGGAGTTTCAAACTATCTCGTTTATTGCAATATTTCTTAAAAAAAGTTCCATTGGAATACGAAAATGAAAGAAGAAAGCTAATTGGTGTGCCAATTCCCCCTCCCCCAATTAGTCCTTTACATGTACATGGGCTATTGTCCGAAGGAATAAGAAATGAAATTTGAATCTAATTTGAAAAAAGAAAAAGCAGCAGCAACCCCAAAGAAAGAAAAAACTATATGTATTTTTAGTTTATAGGATTAAACAAAGGGATTCGCAAATAAAAGTGCTAATGCCACAACTAGTCCATAAATTGTTAAAGCTTCCATAAAAGCCAGACTAAGCAATAAAGTACCTCGTATTTTTCCCTCTGCTTCTGGTTGTCTCGCGATCCCTTCTACAGCTTGGCCCGCAGCGGTACCTTGACCAACTCCAGGTCCAATAGAAGCAAGCCCAACGGCCAATCCAGCAGCAATAACGGAAGCGGCAGAAATCAGTGGATTCATGAGCAATTCCTCGCACAAAAAAAAAGGAAATAGTTAATGATACAATCAACCAATGAATTATGACTTACTTTTTCCATGGCTAAAATTTATCCAGTCAAAATAACTAAGAAACCAGAATTGCACTAATAATATTCGTGAATTATCAGAAATACCTCGATATCCCTTTTTTTTAGTTCCTATCACCTTTTTGAATTTGTACAAACTTTGTTATTCCATTTCTTTCTTTTTTCCTTTCTTCCGAATCGTTCTTTGAATTATTTCTTCTTTTTCGTGATTGAAACTCAGGCAATTCAATATTAAATTCAAACGACGAAAAAGAAGAACTTTCGTTCGAATCCCTATATAAATTAACATATATGTCGTAGGGCAAATTTGATATATCTTTAGTTAATATCTACTTAGTTAATAGCTAATATCACATATACATGTCTTTCCCCCATAACGTAAACTAACTATTCATGGGTTGTGTTAGAGTAGGAAAAAGATCTTTTAGATCTCTTTTCTTTATTCTACAATTCCTTAATCTTAATATCGTAATATCTGTTTTACTATTACTTACTCTCGATCATATATACCTTAATTTATACCTTATTTCGATATTTATATTCCCTAAGCCTAAGGGGCTTACCTTGATTTGATACGCGTCTACGTTGCAGCGGGTTAAGCGAAAAAAAGACTCCGTCAAAAACTAGTCAATGGTGGCCTTCCATGGATTCTCCTATATAAGCCGCAGCTAAAGTTGCAAAAATAAGAGCTTGAATACCACTTGTAAATAATCCAAGAAACATGACAGGTATAGGAACCACTAAAGGTACTAAAGAAACAAGAACAACAACTACTAATTCATCAGCTAATATATTTCCAAAAAGTCGAAAACTCAGGGATAAGGGTTTTGTGAAATCTTCTAAGATGTTAATGGGTAAAAGGATTGGCGTTGGTTGAATGTATTTACTGAAATAACCTAATCCCTTTTTGGTAAGACCCGCATAGAAATATGCTACTGACGTCAGTAAAGCTAAAGCAACGGTAGTATTTATATCATTTGTGGGTGCGGCTAACTCACCATGGGGTAACTGTATGATTTTCCAAGGTAAAAGAGCCCCCGACCAATTCGAAACAAAAATAAATAGAAATATAGTTCCAATAAATGGAACCCATGGACCATATTCTTCTCCAATCTGGGTTTTACTCACGTCTCGAATGAATTCAAGGACATATTCAAAAAAATTTTGACTATCGGTAGGAATGGTTTGAGGATTACGAACAGCTATAATGGCTGAAGCTAATAAGATAGTAATTACAACCCAAGAAGTAATAAGGACTTGGGCATGGACTTGGAAACCGCCGATTTGCCAATAGAAATGTTGGCCTACTTCCACGCCGGATATAGCGTATAACCCCTTTAGTGTGTTGATGGAACATAATAAAACATTCATATTATCCTATGAAAGAAATATAACTTAAAAAAGGAATTATTTTGATTTAACCATCTCTTTTTCAACTTCCTCACTTGATTTGTATATTTTTAATATCAACTAATCATACAATAGCCTCAGTTAGTTTTATCTCTTTTGTGCAATTCAGGAATCGTAACCAATTCAATAAATCTATTCTATGGAGTTTCAAAAATAATTTACACGCAATCTTATTATTAATCAAGAATTTCGTATATAGCTAGAACGACCCTCGCAAATTGAAAATACTAATTTGTTAAGAATTAATCGGAGTGAAGCTATAGCGTCATCATTCGCTGGAATCGAAATATCTGCTAAATCGGGGTCACAATTTGTATCGATTAAACAAATCGTTGGAATTCCCAACGTGATGCATTCTCGAAGAGCCGTATATTCTTCTTGCTGATCAACAATTATTACAATATCGGGTAACCCTGTCATATATTTAATCCCGCCCAGATATGTTTGCAAGTGAGATAGTTGTCTCTTCAACACAGCCGCATCCCTTTTCGGAAGACGGTGGAGTCTACCCGTCTTTTGGTCTGTTCTCAAGTCTCTGAACTTATGAAGTCTCGTTTCTGTAGTATACCAATTTGTTAACATACCACCAAGCCATTTTTTATTAATATAATGACAACGAGCCTTTATTGCAGCCCGTGCTACTAAATCAGCTGCTTTATTTTTGGTCCCAACAATTAAAAATTGTTTTCCCCTACTAGCTGCATCAAAAACTAAATCACAAGCTTCTGATAAAAACCGAGCCGTTCTAGTAAGATTTATAATATGAATACCTTTACGCTTTGCAGAGATATAAGGTGCCATTCTGGGATTCCATTTCCTAGTACCATGACCAAAATGAACTCCCGCTTCCATCATTTCTTCCAAATGGATATTCCAATATCTTCTTGTCATTTCTCCCCACACTTCTTCTCTTTTTTTTTCTTTAAAGAGAAGAAGTACCCTAAAAATAAAAAATTGTTCCCATGGAACCTTCTCTTCGAACGGGGATTGGCCGTTGATACACGATCCAAGCCATTCAGGTTTTTTTATTCTTTCTATTCGATTCGTTATTATTTTGATTACTATTACCAAATCAAATGACTGCAACACAAATAGAAAAACCGGGTGAATCCGCTCTTAGGAATCATTAAATCCTAGAAATGAGTGTTCTGATGTATCATGTACATTCTTTGAAATGGAAAAAGAAAAAAATTCTCTGTGGTGGAACAAAATATCTCTGATTTCCCACTCAAAGAAATTCTTCTTTTTGGTTTCAAAAGAAATGTTTTTATGTCGCCTTGAACGGTGCACTAATCCTTTGAATCCAGTACCAACGGGTATCATCCCCCCTAGAACAACATTCTCTTTCAGACCTTTCAACCAATCGATACGACCGCGTAGAGCGGCTTTTGCTAAAACTCGAGCAGTTTCTTGAAAACTCGCCTCTGATATGAAACTTTGAGTATTTAAAGATGCTTTCGTTATTCCCAATAATATGGCTCGGTAACAAATCGCTTCTTCCAAAGCACGCCCCGTTTGTTCCGCTCGCAAAACTCCAATTAGTTCTCCGGGTAAAAAAACATTAGACATTCCTTCTTCTGAAACCAAGACCTTTGATGTTATTTGACGTACAATAATTTCTATATGTCTATTATGAATCTGTACACCCTGGGATCGATACACCTTTTGGATTTTATTAACCAAAGAGATACGACTTTGGGCTATAGTTAGTTCAGCACCAATCAAGAATCCCCAAGGAATTCCAAGAATTCGTGTTATACACTCGTTCCAGCCCTCAACTCTCTTTTCTAGGTTCATTGATATTGAATCAATCGAACGCACTTCTAACACTTGTTCTACTTTTGGAAGACCCTGCGTTATATCACCAGATCTCGACTTTTCATATATAAATGTAACTAATGTATCTCCTTCGAAAAGTATTTCTCCATAATGTCCATGAACAGTTGCTTCTGGAGTGGCCAAATAAGATTTCGCCGATCTTATTACTACAGAGTCCATTTGAACATTTATAACTTGACCCGATTTTAGGTGTGGTCCATGTTTGGCTATACAAACATTTTCACAAAAAAACTGTCCAAGGGTAATTATTATCGATTTTTTTTCACAATAATTATGATGGAGAAAGTACCAATTCAAGTTGAATGGATTCAAAAGGGGGTTACTGCAGGGATTGGAATTATAAATCCTCCCGGTTTCGTCCATTAAATAATATTTAAGTAAAAAAATTTTAAGTACTTGAAAAGTCTGTTTTAAATTGTCAAGTTGGAAATATTTAGTTACCGAGATCTGATTATGAGTTTTTAAAAGGTAATAAAAATTCACAATTTGGCAGGCTGTTCCTAAAGGTCCTAACGAATTCCTATTTGGAATTAGAGGATTATTTTGACTTGATTCTTTTATCCCATTGGAATGTTTTACATCGTTGAATGGGCCCATTTGAAAACAATTAGCTGATGACAAAATTATCAAAGATTGAGATTCCTTACTTCTAGTCCAGAACATATGAATAGTTCCTTGATTTTGGCTAAGTGATTGTTGAATCCTTTCCG